AGGCTGTTCAAACAGGCATAGGTCAATTAAACGGTCTTTCCATAGCAATTGGGATTATGGATTTTCAGTTTATGGGGGGCAGTATGGGATCCGTAGTAGGCGAGAAAATCACCCGTTTGATCGAATATGCTACTAATAGATCTCTACCCCTTATTATAGTGTGTGCTTCAGGGGGAGCCCGCATGCAAGAAGGAAGTTTGAGCTTGATGCAGATGGCTAAAATATCTTCAGCTTTATATAATTATCAATCAAATAAAAAGTTATTCTACGTATCAATCCTTACATCTCCCACAACCGGCGGGGTGACTGCCAGTTTTGGTATGTTAGGAGATATCATTATTGCTGAACCTAATGCTTACATTGCATTTGCAGGTAAAAGAGTAATTGAACAAACATTGAATAAGACAGTACCTGATGGGTCACAAGAAGCTGAGTATTTATTCCACAAGGGCTTATTCGACCCAATCGTACCGCGTAATCTTTTAAAGGGTGTTCTGAGTGAGTTATTTCAGCTTCACGGTTTCCATCCTTTGAATCAAAATTGAATCAAGTAGATCATTTAATTCCGTTTTTTTTTTTTATTTGAAGTTTACAAGTATTTCGTTTCAATTTGATTTAGTTTGTTTATAGTAATCAAAGTGAAAATAAAAAATAATAAGCATGGAGTTTTACTCGAGGTTTTAAGACTCGAGGTTATAAGATAAGATACAATTGTATAACGGATCATAAGTTGTTGATAATCATTCTTTTCTTATTTCCTACAAATCCATTTTATTTCTACCTATATAATGGATGATTAGTAATCATAATGGATGATTAGTAATCAGGAAGGCTCTATCAATAGGATAAAAGAATTCATTTTTATCCTAAATTAAGAAAAATTCATGTAATTTACGTATTTTTATAGATAATTTCTTTTATTATAGATATTGATAGATATAAATATTGATAGATAGATATAAATATTAATATTGAATTATTCTCAAAAAACTTTCCGTTTTGGTTTTATTAAGAATCACTGTTGGGTTAAATTTCTTAGAATCTGCGATAACTTGTAAGAACCTTTTTTGGTATTTTATTTATTAGAAGATTGGTATTTTATTTATTAGAAGATAAGTATAAGAAAACAAGAATAATCAATAGATATAAAATATAAAAGTGAATAGGTACACTTATTTAGTTCTACGTTTTTTGTACCTATTATTATATACTGATAATCGATATACTTATCATAAGATATCTTTATAACAGGTACAAAATATTAAATCGAGGTATCCATTCTATGACAACTTTCAATTTACCCTCTTTTTTTGTGCCTTTAGTGGGTCTAGTATTTCCGGCAATTGCAATGGCTTCCCTATTTCTTCATGTTCAAAAAAACAAGATTATCTAGATTCGACGGGACCAAATCTCGTTCATTTTTTTTTTCAAGACTCGGACTTGGGTCATATCATAATATAATACGGATATCCATTTTTATTTATCTATTTAGTGGACGTAGGATACAACATGTGGATTTTTCCGAACACTAATGAAAAAGCTATTATGCGCGTCGAAACATCATGGCATGATATATGAGGATAGATGGTTCACATCATAATAAGAGTGCTAGTTGATAAGAGTTGCTTCGGGAACAAAAAAATAAAGTCAAATTTTTGTTATTCTCTAAATTTCAATAAAATTAAACAACTGGATCTAGTATGAACTGGCGATCAGAACATATATGGATAGAACTTATAATGGGGTCTCGAAAAACAAGTAATTTCTTCTGGGCCTGTATCCTTTTTTTAGGTTCACTGGGCTTCTTATTAGTTGGAATTTCTAGTTACCTTGGTAGGAATCTGATATCCTTATTTCCTTCTCAGCAAATCCTTTTTTTCCCACAAGGGATCGTGATGTCTTTCTATGGGATCGCAGGTTTGTTCATTAGCTCCTATTTATGGTGCACAATTTCGTGGAATGTGGGTAGTGGTTATGATAGATTTGATAGAAAAAAAGGAATAGTGTGTATTTTTCGTTGGGGATTCCCTGGAAGAAATCGTCGAATCTTTCTTCGATTCCTTATGAGAGATATTCAGTCGATTAGAATAGAGGTTAAAGAAGGTATTTATTCCCGGCGTGTACTTTATATGGAAATCAGAGGCCAGGGTGCCATTCCTTTGACTCGTACTGATGAGAATTTGACTCCACGAGAAATTGAACAAAAGGCTGCGGAATTGGCCTATTTTTTGCGCGTACCAATTGAAGTATTTTGAAATGAAATGAATTGAAGAATGAATGCTTTCGCAGCATTAAGTAAGGACCTCAGGAATTTTATTTGTTGTTATATAAAAACTGAACTTTTGTTTTTTCAGGTCGCTCATTCGAGCAAAACAAAAGCAGACGCGTGTGAAACAACCAGAAAACCGAAAACAAAGCGCTTTTTCCACCAAAACGATGGATTGTATAGGAAATCCACTTCATTTTTTCATACTAGGAACAAGTATACTGAAGTATGGATTCATCATATATATCCGAAAAACTAAGACTATATACATACATACTTGATATTTATACTTTGATATTTTATTTTTGGGGTCCAATATTTTTTAATCTATATGTTAGATATAGATGGATCATATCTTGTAATTAAATTCTGTTTTTGTTTTGTCTAGAAATCCGAAAAATATGCATTTCTTGACTTGAAGTGGCTCATTAGAGCATTCATCGAAAGAATAGAATTGCTTCGAATGAAGACATAAAAAATAAAAATATTGTTTCCAGATAGATCTAAGGACTACTTCAGTAATTCAATTTAAATAAAGGGAGGGGCTATGGATTCAATACCTTGTTTGTTATAGAACTCATATTTCATGGAAATATCAGATTGGATAGAATCGAGGAATGAGGTGATTTCATTAACAATTCACAGATTTAAAATGCCAAAAAAGAAAGCATTCAACCCACTTCTATATCTTACATCTATAGTTTTTTTGCCCTGGTGGATTTCTTTTTCATTTAATAAAAGTGTGGAATCTTTGGTTACTAATTGGTGGAATGCTGGGCAATCCGAAGTTTTTTTGAATGATATTCAAGAAAAGAACGTTCTGGAAAAATTCATAGAATTAGAAGAACTCCTCATTTTTGACGAAATGATAAAGGAGTACCCCGATACACATATACAAAAGCTTCATATAGGAATACACAAAGAAACGATTCAATTGGTCAAAATGTACAATGAGGATCATATCCATACCATTTTACATTTTTCGACAAATATAATAAGCTTCACTATTCTAAGCGGTTATTCTATTCTGGGTAATGAAGAACTTTGTATTATTAATTCTTGGGTTCGGAAATTTCTCTATAACTTAAGCGACACAATAAAAGCTTTTTCCATTCTTTTATTAACGGATTTATGTATTGGATTCCACTCGCCTCATGGTTGGGAACTAATGATTGGTTCTGTTTACAAGGATTTTGGATTTTCTCATAATAATCAAATTATATCTGGTCTTGTTTCCACCTTTCCAGTCATTTTAGATACAATTTTAAAATATTTGATCTTCCGTTATTTAAATCGTGTATCTCCGTCACTTGTAGTCATTTATCATTCAATGAATGACTAAAAATGATCCACTGATATAAATCTAATCATAATGTTTTTACTTCGTACATAAACAAACCATTCAAAAAAAATGTTACTTTATTTTTATTTTTAGGTTTCTACCGATCCAGGAAATGACTCCTGGATCCCAGTAAAATAGCAGAATCGTGGATAGGGAACTCTACTAGCAACCTACCCAATTTATTGTAGAAATGTAGAAATTTTCGGGATCAATGATTGGACCATGCAAAATAGAAATATCTTTTCTTGGATAAAGGAACAGATGACTCGATCCATTTTCGTATCGGTCATTATATTTATATATGTAATAACTCGGACATCTATTTCACATGCATATCCCATTTTTGCACAACAGGGCTATGAGAATCCACGAGAAGCTACTGGGCGTATTGTATGCGCCAATTGTCATTTAGCCAACAAGCCCGTGGATATTGAGGTTCCACAAGCGGTACTTCCAGATACTGTATTTGAAGCAGTTGTTAGAATTCCCTATGATATCCAACTGAAACAGGTTCTTTCTAATGGGAAACGGGGATCTTTAAATGTGGGGGCCGTTCTTATTTTACCTGAAGGATTCGAATTAGCACCCTCCGATCGTATTTCTCCGGAAATAAAAGAAAAGATGGGGAATCTTTCTTTTCAGAGTTATCGTCCTACAAAAAAAAATATTCTTGTAATAGGTCCTGTTCCTGGTCAAAAATATAGTGAAATCACCTTTCCTATTTTGTCTCCGGATCCCGTTACTAAGAAAGACGTTTACTTCTTAAAATATCCTATATACGTGGGCGGTAATAGGGGAAGGGGTCAGATTTATCCGGATGGGAGCAAGAGTAACAATACAGTCTATAATGCTACAGCGTCGGGTATAGTAAGCAAAATAGTACGTAAAGAAAAAGGGGGGTACGAAATAAACATAGCGGATGCATCGGATGGACACATGGTCGTTGATATTATCCCTCCGGGACCAGAACTTCTTGTTTCAGAAGGTGAATCCATCAAGCTTGATCAACCATTAACGAGTAATCCAAATGTGGGTGGATTTGGTCAGGGAGATGCAGAAATAGTACTTCAAGACCCATCGCGTGTTCAAGGTCTTTTTTTATTCTTGGCATCTGTTATTCTGGCACAAATCTTTTTGGTTCTTAAAAAGAAACAGTTTGAAAAGGTTCAATTGTTCGAAATGAATTTCTAGAGCCATGTATTTCGAAACATAAAATTAAGTTGATAAAAATAATCAACTTCTTACTTCTTGTTGATGGATGCAATTAGGGTCAAAAAAAATGATAAATTTAAATTAAATAATAAACCTTTTTTCTTCAAACCATTTTGAATTATTTCATTGCTAATATTGCTAATATAATAATATACTAGCATACTCGCGTGTAGGTTTCGA